GTATCACTTTTTTTTATAGATCGTTCGGCAAAGTTTTTTTTATTTAAAATTTCACTATTTCAATTTAAAATTTTATTTTTAAATTGAAATAGAAATGAAAAATATCTTCATTTCGAAATTCTCTTGGATTTTAGTTGAGTAATGTATTCTATGAATAATAAATATATATGAAGAATACTCTTTCAATCAAAGAAATATTTCAATTATTTCCGTGTTCGTATTTTGAAAGTAAAAAAAGTAAAAGGAATACAAATGGTAGGAAATTTATTCCAACTGAATTCTTCATAAATTTTCTATTTCGATGAACTGACTCTTACCAAAGTTAGATATGGACCATGAGGAAGAACGGAACTTTTTTTTTATTTTGTTTACCTCTTTACTGTTCAAAGATCAAAGAGAAAACAATTCGGTTATTCCATTACGTGGATACACATTGGGAAACAACATAGTAGTTGTCCAACGAGATACTGCACATACTAAAATATTGTCTTGGGCGAGTCACATATTGCGCCGCTTGTTTTAGTTTTACTATTTTAGAAATTTTATTTTTGTTTTGCTTGTTTTATTGAACCCATTTCATATCATGGTTCAAACGTTAAAAGTCGACGGGTTTTACTAATCCTTTTCGAAATCCGAAGAAGTTCCCATGGATCATTTGTCAACTCCTCAATCAATGACTTCTTCGATAGGTATAATAAAATAATCTTTTAGTTAGCATTCCGACGAAGAAGTCATTGATTCTTTCGATCGGGATTCATATTGAAAATAATCAGAAATCTAGGAATTCTAATCGTAAAAGTCGCTTTCGATTATTTCAAATTAATTTAATTGAAATCAACACAAATTAAATACAAATAGATAAAGCAAAGAAATAGAATTGGGATACTATATAATATACATTATCACTATATATATTATATATACGTAATTTAATCGATTTCTATATATATAGAAAAGGAATATGATGATACTATTGTAGATTGATCTATATTAATCTATATTAAATTAACCCGCATTACAATACAACTTTATACACTACAATAACAATACTAGATAGTATGGTAGAAAGAAATATCGGAATCTTTCTACCATACTATCGTATCCCATAGAATACGACTGATTCTAGTCTGCCCATTTCATTTAAGACGCGAAATTTTTATCCTTTTCTTCTCTGCAATTATTGATAAGAAATAAAAAATCAAGTTTAATTCAAATTAATCACCTTGGCTGACTGTTTTTACGTATATTATAAGTAAAAAAGCAGTAGGAACTAGAATAAACAGTGCAGTAGCAATAAATGCGAGAATATTTACTTCCATAATCTCATTGTTTAATTTTTCTTTAATTCGCAATAACTCGGGAGTTAATCCCATAGAGATAATAAACCTTTCGCCTGTAAATTCAATGGGATGCATTACATCTCGATGATATCGAATCGGATCAATATCATGAATAACAATATCGGAGCTATCAAATCGATTCATCGTCAAGAATTGAATAGTATAACATAGGATGATCTTTTATCCATACTAAACTCAAAATTGGATTCCCGATACAATCAATAATTCCTTTATTTATTTATCATTCTTTTCCATTCTTTCTTTTCTATAACCTACCGCCCTCTTTGTACAATCATCTGATGAAGTATCATCTAACCGCCTTTCCACTTACCATTGGTTCTAAACAAACCCCAACAAACAATAGAAGCTCAATGAAAAAAAAAAGGAAGGAGCTAAGTTATAAACTCCTTTTTTTAATGATCCAATCTTCTTGGAAAACAAAAGAAGTATGATAAAGACGAGTACAAATTCCGGTATAAAAAAATCGAATATTCCATCAAATTAACTATTTTTTTATATATTTATATATAAATTTAAAAAGTTTGTTCTTTCAAGGAAAAACCCTTATAAAATAAAAAAAAAAAATTCATTACCTCGCTAATAAAAAAGTGATCCTTGTTTGATCTTTATTTTTTGAATATCCTCTTTCATTGGATTAGTAATGGGACGCATATATCAAAAGTTCAATGCGAAATTTGAATGAGATAGATTATTTCAAATTAGTAAAATTTGAAATTGAGGTTACACAAAATAGGGCCCGAAAAGGATATACTTTTATTTTAATCTTAAAAAAAAAAGTATTCTATACTATTCTATACACAGTAACTATGTTCAATTTTTTTTATATTGTACAAATTCCATTTATGTATGTACTCCCGGGAAACATACAATACTCTACTCTATTTCATATTTCACAGATCGGGAGTAATTGAAAAAGCCAGACCCAGTACAGTACGGTATCCCGTGGAATCCTGAATCTGATGCTAATAATATAATAATTGTACTAATCCACATATGCCTCTCTCCCATCAATCGAATCGGTACTAGTCGAAGAAATAGAAATTCCCCCATTTGGTTGATGATAAATGTGAAACGAAAAAGAAAAAAAAGAAGAGGGATCGCTGTTGGGAATGAAATTATGTTATTTGGACTTCTTTTCA